TAAACATATATGTATGTCTACTAACAAAGCACGAAGAGTAATTGATAAAATTCGTAGACGTTCCTACGAAGAAACACTTATGGTACTAGAACTTATGCCTTATCGAACATGTTATCCACTTTTTAAATTGGTTTATTCTGCAGCAGCAAATGCTATTCACAATATGGGTTTAAACGAATCAAGTTTAATCATTAGTAAAATGGAAGTCAACAAGGGTACTACTGTGAAAAAATTAAAGCCTAGAGCTCAAGGGCCTTGTTATCCAATAAAAAGACCCGCGTGTCATATAACTATTATATTAAAAGATATATCTGTAAACGAAGAATATTATAAAAGATCTAAATACGCCATATTATGCTTAACAAACCCTGGATGGCTAAAAAAAAACAAGTACACAGATATGACGTGTTATAATATATGTGGTATCGGGGGATTATGGGGCAAAAAATAAATCCACTTGGCTTCAGACTTGGTGCAACCCAAGGTCATCATTCTCTTTGGTTTGCACAACCACAAAATTATTCCGAGGGTTTACAAGAAGACCAAAAAATACGAGATTGTATCAGGAATTATATACAAAAAAATATTAGAATATCCTCTGGTGTTGAGGGAATTGCATGTATAGAGATTCAAAAAAGAATCGATCTGATTCAGGTCATAATCTATATGGGATTTCCAAAATTACTAATAGAAAGTCGGCCTCGAAGAATCGAAGAATTACAAATGAATGTACAAAAAGAACTTAATTGTGTAAACAAAAAACTCAACATTGCTGTTACAAGAATTACAAACCCTTATGGACACCCTAATATTCTCGCGGAATTTATAGCCGGACAATTAAAGAATAGAGTTTCATTTCGAAAAGCAATGAAAAAGGCTATTGAATTAACTGAACAGGCAGGTACAAAAGGAATTCAAGTACAAATTGCAGGACGTATCGACGGAAAAGAAATTGCGCGTGTCGAATGGATCAGAGAAGGTAGGGTTCCTCTACAAACTATTCGAGCTAAAATTGATTATTGTTGCTATACAGTTGGAACTATCTATGGGGTATTAGGCATCAAAATTTGGATATTTGTAGATGAGGAAGAATAAACCTTTATTTGACTTGTCTTTACGTTCTATCGGCAATAAAAAAAACGAAAAAAATGACAAACTATTTCATTCTTTTTTGGTTAAATCAAAACAAAAATGGGCAATTCTATAAGGTTGAATAAAAATTCGATTAATTTTTTGATATTGAGAAAATTGCTATGCTTAGTGTGTGACTCGTTGGTTTTTTCGGGTTAGGATTCAAAAAAACGGGACGGCCCATACATAGTATGAACTAATAACTATAGAACTAATAACCAACTCATCGCTTCATATTATCTGGATCTAAAGAATCGGTTACGATATGATATATTGGTTCTATCATTGTAGCAACGGAAAGTTTTTTTTGCATAAAAAAAGAAAAACCAATCTGATTATAAGTTGTAAAGCAATAACAATCAAAATGCAGATAAATGGGAGGATGAGAGAAAGAGAGAAAAAAAAAAAAATATCAATGCTATATGATTCCAATATGTAATATGTAAGGTCTATGAGTGATCTTAGAAAGGATAATGTAATAAAGCATCAATACTAATTTGATTGATCTATAATTAGATGAATTTGTTCATAGAACAAAAAAATCAAGAGCCCCGAGTCAATAAAGACTGAGAAAATTTACTCACGAACACATTTAATTTTCATTGGGGGCTCCATTGTCAAATTCAGGCCTAACCATTAATTGAGAAGCGATGGGAACGACGGAACCTGTGGATGCATAATATTCTATTGAAAACGAATCCTAATGATTCCCTGGGTAGGATGGCGGAACAAACCCGGGACCAATCCACTTTTATTCTGAGAGGTCCTGTCATGGGATAACCCTACAATTGAAAAAGATATTGAAAGAGTAAATATCCGTTCGCGAAAGTTTTTATTTTATTGGATTTCAAAATTTTTGTCGATCCGATATGATAGATATGATAATAAAAAAGACAAAACCAAATAAAGACTCGTTATAAAAACTCGTTATAAAAAAATGACATTATATTATCTAAAATATCATTAAATACATCTATATTATTTTATAATTGTTTCATTCGCGAGGAGCTGGATGAGAAGAAACTCTCATGTCCGGTTCTGTAGTAGAGATGGAATTAATTGAGAAACACCCATCAACTATAACCCCAAAAGAACCAGATTCCGTAAACAACATAGAGGAAGAATGAAAGGAATATCTTATAGAGGTAATTGTATTTGCTTCGGTAGATATGCGCTTCAGGCACTTGAACCTGCGTGGATCACATCTAGACAAATAGAAGCAGGGCGGCGAGCAATGACACGAAATGTGCGCCGCGGTGGAAAAATATGGGTACGTATATTTCCAGACAAACCAGTTACAGTAAGACCCGCAGAAACGCGTATGGGTTCAGGGAAAGGATCTCCCGAATATTGGGTAGCTATCGTTAAACCGGGTAGAATACTTTATGAAATGGGCGGAGTAGCAGAAAATGTAGCCAGAAGGGCTATTTCAATAGCGGGATCCAAAATGCCTATACGAACTCAATTAATTATTTCAGGATAGGAATGTAGAACCAAAGTAAAGAAGTCTTTGGAATGAAAAAAAAACAATTGTAGGTTTCTTTTTTTTTATTTATTTTGGACAAACAATATTTCTTTTTTTTTACTTCGCCCCTTTGCATCAAAAGAGCACATAAAAAAAATGATATGATTCAACCTCAAACCCATTTAAATGTAGCGGACAACAGCGGGGCCCGAGAATTGATGTGTATTCGAATCATAGGAGCTAGTAATCGACGATATGCTCATATTGGTGACGTTATTGTTGCTGTAATCAAGGAAGCAATACCAAATACACCTTTAGAAAAATCTGAAGTGATCAGAGCTGTAATTGTACGTACTTGTAAAGAACTCAAACGTGACAATGGTATGATACTACGATATGATGATAATGCTGCGGTTGTTATTGATCAAGAAGGAAATCCCAAAGGAACTAGAATTTTTGGTGCGATCGCACGGGAATTGCGACAGTTAAATTTCACTAAAATAGTTTCATTAGCACCTGAAGTACTATAAGTATAATAAAGATGAGACTCTAATATAATATAGTTATAACATTTGAATAAAATAGATAAAATGAATTAGTAGATTTTTCTCACGCATATATCTTTAACAATTCATAAAAAAAATATATAAAGAAAAAAAACATGTTGATCATATCAAAATTCGGGGGCAACAATAATTTTAGTTTATCATGGGTAAAGACACTATTGCTGATATAATCACTTCTATACGAAACGCTGACATGAATAGAAAAGGAACGGTTCGAATACCATCTACTACCATCACCGAAAACCTTGTTAAAATACTGTTAAGAGAAGGTTTTATTGAAAACGTGAGGAAACATCAGGAAAGCAACAAATATTTTTTGGTTTTAACCCTACGACATAGAAGGAATAGGAAAGGGCCATATAAAACTGTTTTAAATTTAAAACGAATCAGTCGACCCGGTCTACGAATCTATTCGAACTCTCAACGAATTCCTAGAATTTTAGGCGGGATAGGAATTGTAATTCTTTCCACTTCTCGGGGTATAATAACGGATAGAGAGGCCCGACTAGAAGGAATTGGCGGAGAAATTTTATGTTATATATGGTAAACTTTCTTATATCCAACTTAGATATGGAACTTTCCTATTAATTTGTGAAAAAAAAAACGGGTTTCTAATATAACTCTCCTACTATATTAGTTAATACTTCAAAGAGATTTTGTTTTATCTGGAATAAAAGGAAAAAAATAGATTCATGGAAATTTAATTACTGAATCACTTCGGTATACTTAAGATTCGATTAGATAATGAAGATCGGATTCTAGGTTATGGTTCAGGAAGGATTTGGCGTAGTTTTATACGTATACTACTGGAAGATAGAGTCCAAATTTAAATAAGTCGTTATGATTCAACCAAAGGGCATATAATTTATAGACTCTGAAACAAAGATTCAAACGATTAGTTTATTTATTTTTTCAACTTCAATATTGCTTTCGAAAAGATACAATTCAAAAGTTCAAAATTTCAAGAAACTTATTTTCTTCCAATAAGTAAATTCGAAATTAAGTTAAGGAATGACAAATATGAAAATAAGGGCCTCTGTTCGTAAAATTTGTGAAAAATGTCGTCTGATCCGTAGACGGGGACGAATTATAGTAATTTGTACCAACCCGAGACATAAACAAAGACAAGGATAATCTTTCTAAAATCAAAGAGACTTTCTAAGGGACTGGATATACAAATAAAAAAAAGAAAGGATCCGTTTTGACATGAAATGGATATATCCATATATCTCTGACTTATATTTATGAGATGATAAAATATGGCAAAACCTGTACCAAGAATTGGTTCACGTAGGAATGGGCGTATTGGTTTACGTAAGAGTGTGCGTAGAATACCAAAAGGAGTTATTCATGTTCAAGCAAGTTTCAACAATACCATTGTGACTGTTACAGATGTACGGGGTCGGGTAATTTCTTGGTCCTCCGCTGGTACTTGTGGATTCAAGGGTACAAGAAGAGGGACACCGTTTGCCGCACAAACGGCAGCAGGAAATGCTATTCGGACAGTAGTGGATCAAGGTATGCAACGAGCAGAAGTCATGATAAAAGGCCCCGGTCTCGGAAGAGATGCGGCATTAAGAGCGATTCGTAGAAGTGGTATAATATTAAGTTTCATACGAGATATAACCCCTATGCCACATAATGGATGTAGACCCCCTAAAAAAAGACGTGTGTAAAAATAAACAAAACATTTCAAGAGAAAGAAATAATTTAATGATTTGAACAAAGAATAATATTATTATGGTTCGAGAGAAAGTAATAGTATCGACTCGAACACTACAATGGAAGTGTGTTGAATCAAGAGCAGATAGAAAGCGTCTATATTATGGACGCTTTAT